TATTGGAACTCAATAGCGCTACGGCGCAAGATTTGATGGTAGTGTTCGTTTGCGTCTTATGCACCCTCACCAGAATCTATGGATTTTGATCCCTAAGTGGGAAAATACAATATAAGTATATTATAATGATTAAATCTTATCTATAAGTTGTATTAGGACTAACAATGCATATAATTAACACTAGCTTACATATGAATTAATACACTTATCTTACACTTGATTGCCACTCTTAAAGAAAACTAATACTAGTATAATATTATATACAATATATACACTATAAATTGTATTATATACTATCCAATATTGGTATAACATTAGATACATATATATATATATAGGGGTTGTATTAAATATCTGTGTATGTAGAACTAAATGGTATGGGATATATACAATATATATTAGTTATATGAGAAAACAATATACAAATATGAGGATGGTGGTTATAGAGACACTTCTCTTTTCTAGAAGAGAAGTGTCTCTATAACCACTATCCTCCAATAAGAAAACACATCTTTCCCCATCTCTTTTCTCCCTAAGTACTAGCTGTACCCACAAAGTGTCAGTATAGGTAATCGGTATTACCTTATTGTATAATATATGTATACTATCTACCTATTGGAGTATTCTGGTATTATACCAGGACAGCCTTTTCCGATATTGGGGTCTATTGTTTAATCCCTTTAATGTATATATTTGTCTTGTTCGTGGGTGTTTTGAGTGTTGTTGTATTTTTTATAAGGGGGATTTACTTTGTTATATGTGCCATTAATTGGTTTGATCCCTGCTACCTATATATACTTCTAACTTTATGAACTTGTATGGGATACTGTATTATACATTTGATTGTATCTTGTCGTATTTGTTTTCATTAAAGCTGGTTTTATCCTAAGGTGTAATTCTTATAGTAGGGGACTATAAGAGGGGAAATTACACATGGATGACTAGTCGATATAGACTGCGAGATTGTACTATTACTGGGCGCCCTAGTGGGCTCAGCGCGTTTGGGTTGGCACCCTAATGTGGTTGTCTCAGCTAGCCGAGTCTTGTTCCAGGTGAGGGGCCTAGGGCGTAAAAGGACTTGCTTAAACAATAGGGAGATAAGATTTTAAAAATTCCTGATTTTTGAAATCGTTCGAGCGTACACTATATTGGTTTATCCGTATTGATTACCATTTTTTGCTTTCAAAGTTTGATTCTTGCTTAGACGTTAATTGCACACTTAATTTCACATGCAATGCGCTTTTAACACTTGTAGTTTGCAGTGTTTAATTTTAGTCTCTAAGGGATCTTAGGTCTAGTTAGTGGTTAGAGCCGGCTAAATTCGTGCCAGCCGCCGCGGTTATACGGCGGGCTCATATTAACGTTATTGGGTGTTTGTGGTTATATGTTATATGTTTGATTTTAGAATGGTTTGGTTAGGGAGGTGGAATTTTCACTCTTTGTTAGGTCTATGTTTATTGTTAATTTCCCTTAAGATGGTTAGTAAGACCAGGATTAGATACCCTGTTATTCCATTGTGGGCCTGGGTAGTAAAAGCTATTGGCTTCAAACCCAAAGAATTTGGCGGCACTTCAGTCCTTTTAGAGGAACTTGTCCCATAATCGATAATCCACGATTACTGGTACCTTTGCTTGTAAACTCAGTTTGTATACCGCCGTCGTTGACTACTTCTTGAGTTGGTTTTCTGTCTTGCATGTTCTGTTGAATGACAGGTCAAGGTGCAGCTTATGCATTGTGGGGTGATGAGTTACATTGGTTTTAACCACACGGATCAATTACTGTATAGTTTTGGTGAAGGTGGATTTGATAGTAATTTCTTCACTTTAGGGGAGGTGAATTTGGCTCTGGGGTGTGTACATATCGCCCGTCGCTCTCGCTATAAGGTGAGATAAGTCGTAACATAGTAAAGGTACTGGAAAGTGCCTCTAGTAGGCAGGGCGGGGTCAGGTTTGATGCCTCATTTACACTGTGGCGGCCCCATTGTATTGGGCGCCTTGAAGGGGATCCTTGCTTTAGGATAGTGTTAGTTTTGGTTTTGGAATTATCTTTGTGTTATGTATTGGTAAAGAGTTAATTAAGTGTGCGATAGTGGACTAGTACCGTGGGGGGATGGTGAAATATGTGAAAATTCTGTTATGAAGTAGCATTTCTGTTTGAGTACCTTTTGTATCAGGGGTCAGTTAGTTATTAGTGGTTATTTATGGTTCCCGAAACCATTGGAGCTAGGGCAGTGGTTGTTTCTCTTTGTAGCAAAAGGGTCTAGAACTTGTCTTAGGGGTGATATTCTAGTCGTCTTTGGTGATATCTGGTTACCCAGGAAGTTAATTGAATTAAGCCCTATCTGTGAATTGGCATTATTTTAGTGTGGTTTTATGGTAGGGAAATCTTATTGTGGCTAATCGCGGTAAGGTGGGATAATGGTTGTTTTTAGTGTTATTTCTCTAGGCTTAGAAGTAGCCATGTCTACAGTGTGTTATAGTAGCTTTTTGGTTATGTGATTTATAGTCCATTTCTCTTTATACTGGGTTCTTAGTGGTAATTTTTAATTTAAGTTATAATGTTGACATTAGTAGGTTAATGTGTGTGTTTTCTTTATAAGGTTGTCTTTCTTTAAGGAATTCGGCAATGATAGCTCTGCCTGTTTATCAAAAACATGTCCTCTTGAATGATAAGAGGTCGGTCCTGCCCACTGAGGTTTGAAGGGCTGCAGTAATTTGACTGTACAAAGGTAGCATAATCAATAGTCTTTTAAATGGAGGCTGGTATGAACGGTTTGACAAGGGCTTTACTGTCTCGAAGGTGAGACTGAATTTGACCTGGGAGTTAAAAGGCTTCTATTTCCGTGAGGGACGATAAGACCCTATAGAACTTTACATTGTTCTTGTGTTGAGATTTGGTGTTTAGCTGGGGCGGCTGGGACAGATGAGCATCTGTCTTTGTTTTTATTAATGTTAATTATTGGTTTAGATCCGTTGGTCGCGATTTTAAGACTAAGTTACCTTAGGGATAACAGCGTAATCCTTCTTGAGAGTTCATATTGACAGAAGGGATTGCGACCTCGATGTTGGGTTAAGATTCTTCTTTAGTGTAGCAGCTAAGGCAGGAAGTCTGTTCGACTTTTAAACTCTTACATGATCTGAGTTCAGACCGGCGTGAGCCAGGTTGGTTTCTATCTTCATGATGTGGTATTTCCCCCCAGTACGAAAGGGACGGGGGAAAGGGACATTCCTGGGAGTAGATTAATAGTGTTATTTTGGCAGATGAGTGCATTAGATTTAGAATCTACTTACGTAGGGGAACCCTACAGATAACAGTGGGAGTAGTATGTGGGTTAATGTCTTATATTGTTTTGGTGATTTGTGTTCTCGTGAGCGTAGCATTTTTTACGCTTCTAGAGCGAAGGGGGTTGGGTTACATTCAGGTTCGGAGGGGTCCGAATAAGGTTGGGGTCCTGGGGATCCCCCAACCTTTTGCGGACGCCATCAGGCTTTTTCTCAGGGAGAGAAAAAGCCCTTTGCTTACTAATTATTATCCTTATTACTTTTGTCCAGTTTTGGCTTTGTTTGTTTCTTTAGTTGTATGAGTGGTATTTCCCTTTGAGACTATGGCTATTGGGTTTGAGTTGGGGGTATTGTTTTTTTTGTGTTGCATAAGCTTGGGGGTATATTCTGTTCTGGGGGCGGGATGGGCATCTAACTCTAAGTATGCTTTGTTGGGGGGCCTTCGTGCTGTGGCACAGACCATTTCGTATGAGGTAAGTTTAGCTTTAATTTTGTTATCCTTTGTGTTTTTGGTTGAGGGGTATGATTTGTGTTTGTTTTCGGTATACCAGGGTGGCCTGTGGTTTTTGTTCATTTCTTTTCCATTAATGTTAGCTTGGTTTGCTTCATGTTTGGCGGAGACTAACCGGACTCCGTTTGATTTTGCTGAGGGGGAGTCAGAGTTGGTTTCTGGTTTTAATGTTGAGTACGGTAGTGGTGGATTTGCATTAATTTTTATGGCTGAGTATGCTAGTATTTTGTTTATGGGCTTTTTGTTTGCGGTGGTCTTTCTGGGGGGTTGTAGTGCTGATATTTGGTTTTATTTTAGGGTAGTGTTTGTTGCCTTTGCTTTTATTTGGGTTCGAGGAACTCTGCCTCGTTTCCGTTATGATAAGCTTATAGGACTGGCTTGGAGGGAGTTTTTGCCATTGTCATTGAACTATTTGTTTTTCTTTGTGGGGCTTAGGATTTTATTTTATGTTATTATGTTGATGTGTTCAATAATTTAGAACAACTTTTAGAGTGGTTATTCTCTGTCTTGTGCTTTCAAGGCACATGCTTTCTAAGCTAAAAAGTTATGTTAAGTTGTCTCATCACTTTATAGTCAGTGGGGAAATTACGTAGTAGGCGAAGTATAGTACGGTGAGTACTTGTCCTGTGAGTAGGTAGGGGTCTTCTACTGGACGTGCCCCGATCCAGGTTAGTAATAACACTGTGGTGACTAGTGATCAGAATATGACTTGGTTTACTGGGTAGAATTGGAGTCCTCGTATTTTGCTTGTGCTAGTAAGGGGAAGGATCATTAGAATTATAATGGATATTACTAGTGCAATTACCCCTCCTAGTTTGTTGGGGATTGATCGTAGGATGGCATATGCGAACAAGAAGTATCATTCTGGTTGGATATGGACTGGTGTTACTAGTGGGTTGGCTGGAATGAAGTTTTCGGGATCCCCCAGTATGTAGGGGTCTATAAGGGTAATTACCAATAGAATTGATATTGTTAGTAGTGCACCAAATAGATCCTTAGTTGAGTAGTAGGGGTGGAATGGGATTTTATCAGTATCTCTGTTTACTCCAATGGGGTTATTTGAGCCTGTTTCGTGTAGGAAAATTAGGTGTATAATTACCATTGCTAGTACAATGAATGGTAAGATGAAGTGGAATGCAAAGAATCGGGTTAGTGTAGCATTGTCTACTGCGAAACCCCCTCATACTCATTCTACTAGTATTTTCCCTAGGTAGGGCACTGCTGACAGTAGGTTTGTGATTACTGTTGCTCCTCAGAATGACATTTGTCCTCAAGGTAGGACGTAGCCTATAAATGCGGTCATTATTACTAGAAGGAGAATGACCACTCCTACGTTTCAGGTTTCTATGAATAGGAATGATGAATAGTACATTCCTCGTCCTGCGTGAAGGTAAAGACACACAAAGAATATAGATGCTCCATTTGCGTGTAGGGTTCGTAGGAGTCATCCGTAGTTGACATCTCGGCAGATGTGTACTACACTGGTAAATGCCGTATCGATGTGGGAAGTGTAGTGTATAGCTAGGAAAAGGCCCGTGAGGATTTGTACCATTAGGCATATTCCTAGGAGTGAGCCGAAGTTTCATCAGCCTGAAATATTTGATGGGGATGGTAGATCGACAAGGGCGTCGTTCACTATTTTGATTAGGGGATGAGTCTTTCGTATTGGAGTTGCCATTACTTCTTTAGTCGTACGGGCCCTATTCATAAATTTGTAATCTTTACTACGACGATTAGTGTTAGAAATAGATATGAGATGATAGCAGTGGTAATAATTGATAGGGTTGGACTGTAGATTTTTGTGATAGTGATTTTTTGTGATGATATTACGTCTATTTGGGCTGCTTCAATGAAGATTTGGTTGGGAGAGGCGATGGTTATATCTAGTATGATTATTATAATGGTAATTGTTGGTAGTACTAGCATGATTAGTATGGGGTTGGATAGTGAGAATATTTCATTGGGAGTTAGACTTGCAACGTAAATGAACAGTACTATTATACCTCCTATGAAGATGAGGAATATTACGTAGGAGAACCAGAATGATTTAGTGGTTAGTCCTGTTATGATGGCAATGATGGTGCTTTGTGTTAGTAGTGTGATCCCTAGGGCTATTGGGTGATTTAGTCTGGTGAAGAGCAGTGCTGTAGAAATTGTTAAGGCTATCAGTATTGGTGATATTACGATGTCAGGGGGTAGTTTAAGTTAAAACACTAGTTTTGGGGACTGGTAATGTATCATTACTCCTCTGATGTATTAGGGGGACATCCCATTGCCGGTTTACAAGACCGGTGTTTTGGTTAAACTACTAAAACTAATGGCTTTAGTGTGGTATTTTGTTCCTGTCTTTGTTGTGCTTAGAGGTCTTTGGGTTGTGGTTGTTAAGCATAAGCATCTATTAGTGGTGCTTTTGGGTCTTGAGCAGGTTGTTGTAGGGGGCTTTTGTCTTATTTTATTTCTTTTGGTTGGATTTGACTCAGAGAGCTATTTTAGTGTAATATTCCTTACCTTTGCTGTGTGTGAGGGGAGCTTGGGGTTGGCACTGTTAGTATCTCTTTCTCGGAGCTATGGTAATGATTACTTTGGGTCTTTTAGTGTGCTTCAATGTTAAAGTGTGTACTTTACTTGTTGTTTTTGACCCCAATTTGTTTTATGGGCTCTGGGTGGTGACCGGTTCAAGCATTTTTGTTTCTTTTAGTTTTCCTTCTTACTGTTGGATTTTCTTATAGTGGGTTTTACTTTAGAGTAGGTTATTTTATGGGCGTTGATAATGTGGGATATTTTCTTGTGTTGTTAAGAGTGTGAATTGGTGGTCTTATGATCATGGCTAGTGAGGGCGTTTTGCGTTCTGGGTATTACCATGGTATGTTTTTGGTTCTTGTGGTGTTTTTGACTTTGTTTTTGGTCTTGGCCTTTAGTAGTGTTGATTTGCTTTTGTTTTATATTTTCTTCGAGTCTTCTTTAGTTCCTACCTTGCTGTTGATTTTTGGCTGGGGGTATCAGCCTGAGCGTCTTCAGGCGGGAGTCTACTTGTTGTTTTATACTTTATTGGCTTCGTTGCCTATGTTGGTGGGGATTTTGGCGCTTATATCTCAGGGGGGAAGTCTCAGTTTCCCTTTTTTGGGGGGAGTGTTGGATTGTGGTTTTATTACTTTTGTTTGGTATTTGGCTTTGGTGTTTGCGTTTTTGGTTAAGATGCCAATGTTCTTAGTTCATCTGTGGCTGCCCAGGGCTCATGTGGAAGCCCCTATTGCTGGGTCTATGGTGTTGGCTGGTATTCTGCTTAAGCTGGGGGGCTATGGTATTATGCGGGTCCTTTTTTTGTTTCAGGGAATTCACATTTCGGTTTCTTGGTTTTGGGTAAGCCTTAGTTTGGTAGGGGGAGTTTTGGTTAGATTGGTGTGTTTACGTCAGGCTGACCTCAGGGCGTTGATTGCATATTCTTCAGTAGTTCATATGGGTCTTGTGTTAGGGGGGCTAATGACTTTAAGTTGTTGGGGGTATAGTGGTGCTTTTTTGGTTATGTTGGGGCATGGGCTATGTTCGTCTGGGTTGTTTTGTCTGGCTAATGTTAGTTATGAGCGTATTGGTAGTCGAAGTTTGGTTATTGGACGGGGGATGCTCAGTTTTATACCTAGTGTTACTTTGTGGTGGTTCCTTCTTGGGGTTTGTAATATGGCTTCTCCCCCTTCATTAAACTTAATGGGTGAAATCTTTCTGATGGGGTCTTTGGTTGGTTGGTGTTGATTGACGGTTCCATTTCTGGCCTTAATCTCTTTCTTTAGAGCATGTTATACTTTATATATGTATTCTACTTCGCAGCATGGTAAGTTTTATTCTGGTGTTTTCTCATCTTGTAGTGGGTGTGTCCGGGAGTATGTGGTCTTTTTCCTTCATTGATTGCCTCTTAATGTGTTAATTCTTAAGGGGGACCTGTTTTTGGTTTAAGGCTCTGGTAGTTTATGTAGAATTTAGGTTTGTGGCGCCTAAGGTGAAGGTTTTCCTTGAGCCGTGGTCTTTGGTTATTCTGTATGTTTTGTGAGCTTTCTTTTTTTGTTCATTTTTGGTCTGATCTCTGTCTTTAGTGGGGTTTGCCTTTTGTTGGGTGACTTGAGGGTGTTTTTGGACTGGGAGGTATTGTGTATTAATGGTAGTTCTGTGACTATGACTATTCTTTTCGACTGGATATCATTAATCTTCTTGGGATTTGTGATGTTTATCTCTTCTATGGTAATTATATATAGTGAGGGATATATGTCTGGGGATATTAATATTGTGCGCTTTATTTTGGTGGTACTTTTGTTTGTGATGTCTATGGGTCTGTTAATTCTTAGTCCTAACTTAATTAGAATTTTATTGGGCTGGGATGGTCTTGGGCTGGTTTCTTATGCATTGGTTATTTACTATCAGAATGTCCGTTCAGCTAATGCTGGAATGTTGACTGCACTTTCTAACCGGGTTGGGGATGTTGCGTTGTTATTGGGGATTTGTCTTATGTCTTCTTGGGGGAGATGGGAATTCCCATTTTATTTGGAGTCTTTTAGTGGGGATTTTCTGTTTTATTTTGTAGTAGGGTTGGTTATGTTGGCGGCCTTTACTAGGAGTGCTCAGATTCCGTTCTCAGCTTGGCTTCCAGCTGCAATAGCAGCACCAACTCCTGTTTCTGCTTTAGTTCATTCGTCTACACTGGTTACTGCTGGTGTTTATTTACTTATTCGGTTTAGTCCTGCTTTATTGGGGAGTTTCTATCAGAGTATTTTGTTATTTATTTCTGGGGTTACAATGTTTATGTCTGGTTTGGGGGCAAATTTTGAGAATGATCTTAAAAAGGTGATTGCCCTTTCTACTTTGAGTCAGTTGGGGGTAATGCTGTTTTCTCTTTCTATTGGGTTGGCTAGTGTGGCTTTCTTTCATCTTCTTACTCATGCGTTGTTTAAGTCTTTGTTGTTTTTGTGTGCTGGTGTGGTTATTCATAATGTTAAGGACTTCCAAGACATTCGTTCAATAGGGGGTCTTAGTGGTTATTTGCCTGTCACTGTCTCGTGTTTTAATGTGTCTAATTTGGCTTTGTGTGGGATGCCTTTCCTTGCTGGGTTTTATTCTAGGGATTTAATCCTGGAGGTCTGTAGCATGAGTGTAGTAAATTGGTTTAGCTTTGTGTTGGTTATATTGTCAACTGGCCTTACTGTGTGTTATTCGTTACGTCTTGCTTTTGTGTCAATGTTTGGTGATTATAATATAGGGGGGTGCTCTTCTGTGACTGATGAGGTTGAGGTTATAACATGACCTATAATGGGTCTTACCCTTATGGCTGTTATTGGGGGGGCTTTGTTGTCTTGAGTGCTGTTTCCGTGTCCTTCAATAGTGTGTCTCCCCCTTTTTCTTAAGATGGGTGTGCTGATTGTTAGTTTAATTGGTGGGTCTTTGGGGCTTTTACTTTCTATGGTGGGTCGTGTGAAGGGAGACGCTCATATTTTAACATGACATCGGGTTAGTTCATTTAGTGGTAGAATGTGGTTTATGCCTGGAATTAGAACTCGTGGGGTTATTACGCCTTGATTGGTTGGTGGGGAGCATTTTTATCATGTTGGTGACATGGGCTGGAGTGAGTATTTTGGGGCACAGGGGATTCATAGTTCGTTAGGGGTTTGTTCTGTAGTTAATCAGTTTATGCAGAGTAACATTTTGAAGTTTTATCTTTTTACACTAGGAATTTGGTTCATGGTATTATTGGTGGTTTTTTGTCTATATAGCTTATGTTAGAGTTTAGCACTGAAGTTGCTAAGGAGTAGTTTACTGTGGACATACCTTTAAAGGATTACTTAGCTACACATTGAAAATGTGTTGTGTTTGCTTACACCATAATGGTAGAATATAAACGGAGTTTAACCGCAAGGGCGTAAGTTAGCAGCTTTCGCATGAACCACATATTCTTTCTGACGGGGAATACCCAACCTCACCATTAACAGTGGTGTGCTGATTTCAGCTTCGTCGGAAAGCAGGGACTATTGGTCATTTTCCAGGTCGAAACTGGATGCGATTCGCTTCTCTGCTTAGTGAGGAAAACCCATTAGGTATCTACCAGATGCAACCCGGTTGTTATTATTAACTATATCCCCATGAGGCTCAGCTGAGGGATCCCTGGTTTCATTCGTGGAGCAGTCCTAGTATTAGAATGGCAATAAACACAATACTAACTGTGGCCCATGAGTTAGGGGATGTTTGTGGTAAAATTACAGTTATGGGGAGGAGTAGTGTGATTTCTACGTCAAATACTAGAAAGATGACTGCAATTAGGAAGAATTGGAGTGAAAAGGGCATTCGGGCTGAGGCTTTTGGGTCAAACCCGCATTCAAATGGAGAGGGCTTTTCGCGGTCTATGGTTGATTTTTTGGATAGTAGGGAAGCGGCCATTATGACTACTGTGGAAAGGGCGGCACATGTCATGGTTAGTAAAGTTACTTTGATAATTACACATTCCAGTTATGGCCTTCTTGATTGGAAGTCAAGTGTACATTAATACTTAATGTGTAGCTTCCTCATCAGTAGATTGAGATAAATAGGAAAAGTCACACTACATCTACAAAGTGTCAGTATCAGGCGGCTGCTTCAAAGCCAAAGTGGTGGTTAGGGGAGAAGTGGTTCATTGCGTGTCGCAATGTGCACACTGCTAGGAATGTAGTCCCAATAATAACATGAAGGCCGTGGAACCCTGTGGCTACGAAGAATGTGGAACCGTAGACTGAGTCGGCGATTGTAAAGGGGGCTTCTCAGTATTCAAATGCTTGGAGGGCTGTGAAGTAAATTCCCAGTAGTACTGTGATAATTAGTCCTTGGAGGGCTTGTGTGTGGTTTGCTTCTATTAGGCTGTGATGTGCTCATGTTACAGTAACTCCTGAAGCAAGGAGAATTGAAGTGTTAAGTAATGGAATTTGGAAGGGGTTAAATGGGGTAATACCAGTGGGTGGTCACTGAAGACCAATTTCTACAGTGGGGGCTAGGCTTCTGTGGAAAAAGGCTCAGAAGAAGGAGAAGAAGAATAGCACTTCAGATACAATAAAGAGGATTATCCCTCATCGTAGGCCTAGTGTGACCTTTTGTGTGTGAATCCCTTGGAAGGTGCCTTCTCGGGTGACATCTCGTCATCATTGGATTATTGTGAGAGTGGTGATTGTCAGTCCTAGGATTATTAGTGTTGGATTCTGTTGGTGGAATCATTTGACTAGTCCTGTAGTTATAACCATAGCTCCAATAGCTCCTGTCAGTGGTCATGGGCTTTGTTCAACTAAGTGGTATGGGTGAAATCCATGCTTTTTCATTGGTTAAATTACTTCTCTTGAGTAGAGAGTGGATAGGATGGCAAATACGTAGGCTTGAATTATGGCGACTGCCGATTCTAGTGTTAGTAGTAGTACTATGGTGATTATTAGTACGGTTAGCAAGGTAGAGGCAATTGTTGGTCCTGTGTTACCTAAAAGGGTTATTAACAGATGTCCTGCAATTATATTAGCTGCTAATCGGACTGCTAAAGTTCCTGGTCGGATTACATTACTAACTGTTTCAATACAGACTATAAATGCCATTAGGGCTGGCGGGGTGCCTACTGGTACTAAGTGGGCAAACATGTGTTGTGTGTGGTTAATTCATCCGTATAATATGAAGCTTAGTCATAGGGGGAGAGCTAGAGCCAGGGTTATAGCTAAGTGGCTAGTTCTGGTGAAAACATATGGTGTTAGTCCTATTACATTATTGTACATAATTAGTGAGAAGAGGGAGATGAACATTAGGGTACTCCCTGGTGCTGATTGTGGGCCAATTAATGTGTTGAATTCCTTGTGTAGGGTTAGGACGATCTTTTTCCACAGAATGGCTTGTCGTGAGGGGATTACTCAGAATATAAATGGTATGAAGGCGATACCAATCATGGTGCTTGCCCAGTTGGCTTGAGTGCCTATTAGGTTTGAGGTGGGGTCAAATACTGAGAATAGGTTAGTTATCATTTTCAGGGCTTTTGTTGTGTGATTGTTTCTTTTTGTACTGACTCTGTGGGGGTTTTTGGCAGGGCGAAGAAGTTTATTGTATTGAATGAAATTAGTGCAAGAGAGAAGAAGATGAGGAGAATTAACCATAAGAGAGGGCTTATTTGTGGAATGTGAGTTATACATTACTGTAATTCAGGTCTGACAAGCCTGTGTTATTTTTTTAACTAATTACTCCAGCAGGAGTAGGCGTTCTACTATAACATGGTTTAAGAGACCATTACTTTCATTTCAGTCACCTGTTGATTGTGAGGCAGTTCAGTTTAGGAACTCCTTTGTGGGAACTCTTTCTAGAACGATTGGTATGAAGCTGTGGTTTGCCCCACAGATTTCTGAGCATTGTCCAAAGAATAGTCCTGGTCGTGTGATAAATGTGCTTGTTTGGTTTAGACGTCCTGGGACGGCATCTACCTTAATTCCTATTGCGGGCATTGCTCATGAGTGGAGCACATCTGCTGCAGTGATCAAAATTCGAATCTGGGAGTTAATAGGTAGAACGGTTCGGTTGTCTACATCTAGTAGGCGAAATCCGTTTGGGTCTAGGTCTTGTGTAGGAATTATGTATGAGTCAAATTCAATCTGGGCAAAGTCGGAGTATTCGTAAGATCAGTACCACTGGTGCCCAATGGCCTTAATGGTTATTGCCGGTTCATTTACTTCGTCTAGTAGATATAGTAGTTGGAGTGAAGGTAGGGCAATAAACACTAATACGACTGCTGGGAAGACAGTTCAGATTATTTCAATGGTTTGCCCCTCTAGAAGGAAGCGATTGGTATTTTTGTTAAAGAACAGTGAGGCTAGTATGTACCCTACTAGGACTGTAATTATCACAATAACTATTATTGTATGATCGTGGAATATAATTAGTTGTTCTATTAGTGGTGAAGCGCCGTCTTGTAGGCCTGTTTGTGCTCAGTTTGCCATTCTATAAAAAGAATTGACTTTATATTTGGAGCTTAAGTCCAATGCACTTTTCTGCCATAATAGATTAGTTACTAACTAGTGGTAATTCTATGTATCTGTGGTCGGCTGGGGGGAGGGCATGTTGTCATTCAAGAGATGACGGAAGGCTTAGTGTAAAAAGTACTTCTCGTTGGCTTATAAAGCCTTCTATAATGATGAAAATTAGACCGAGAATTGCAATGAATGAGATTGTGGACCCGATTGAGGATATAATATTTCATGTGGTATATGCGTCCGGGAAGTCAGAGTAGCGTCGTGGTATACCACTCAGTCCTAGGAAGTGTTGTGGGAAGAATGTGAGGTTTACCCCTACGAACATAACGGTGAATTGGGTTTTAAGTCATCGTGGGTTTAGTGTGATTCCGCTGAATAGTGGGAATCAGTGTGTAAATCCCCCTATGATGGCAAAGACAGCTCCTATAGATAAGACGTAATGGAAATGTGCCACTACGTAGTAGGTGTCATGTATAGCAATGTCTACTGACGAATTTGCTAGTATAACCCCGGTTAGGCCTCCTACAGTAAATAGGAATACAAAGCCTAGAGCCCAAAGGATAGAAGGACTGTGGGTTAATTGAGCACCGTGGAGGGTGCCCATTCAACTGAAGATTTTAATTCCTGTTGGAACGGCAATGATCATAGTAGCAGCAGTGAAGTATGCTCGTGTATCTACGTCTATTCCTACAGTAAACATGTGATGGGCCCAAACGACAAATCCTAGTACTCCAATAGCTAGTATAGCATAGATTATCCCCAGAGTACCGAAGGTCTCCTTTTTACCACTTTCTTGGCTAATAATGTGTGAGATTATACCAAAGCCTGGGAGAATGAGAATGTACACTTCTGGGTGGCCAAAGAATCAGAATAGGTGTTGATATAGAATGGGGTCTCCCCCTCCTGCTGGATCAAAGAATGAAGTGTTTAAATTACGGTCTGTGAGCAGTATTGTAATGGCACCGGCCAGTACGGGAAGTGATAATAGTAGTAGGAAGGCTGTAATGAAGACCGCTCATACAAATAGTGGCATTCGTTCTATGGTTATTCCCTGTGTTCGTATATTAATAACAGTGGTAATGAAGTTAATGGCTCCTAGGATTGAGGATGCCCCAGCTAAATGAAGGGAGAAAATGGTTAGGTCTACGGAAGCTCCGGCATGGGCAATATTGGAAGCGAGGGGAGGATAGACTGTTCATCCAGTTCCGGCTCCATTTTCCACAGCACTCCCCGCTAGGAGCAGGGTTAGAGAGGGGGGAAGGAGTCAGAATCTTATGTTGTTTAGCCGTGGGAAGGCCATATCGGGGGCACCTAACATTAGTGGAACAAGTCAATTTCCGAACCCTCCAATTATAATGGGCATTACCATAAAGAAAATTATGATGAAGGCGTGGGCTGTTACAATTACGTTGTAGATTTGGTCATCTCCAATGAGACTTCCCGGTTGACCTAGTTCGGCCCGGATTAGCATTCTAAGGGCAGTTCCTAATATGGCAGATCAGGCCCCAAGGATTAAGTACATTGTTCCAATGTCCTTGTGGTTTGTAGAATAAAGCCACCGTTGCGTTAAGGTGGCTGAGTTTAGGCATTAGACTGTAAATCTAATCATGGTTAATACCCTTTATCGGTCCTATAGTTTAATGAGAATAGCGGGTTGCAAGCCTGTGGGTACTTTTGGTTGGGGCCTAAGACTTAAAAGGTCTTCTTTCATTGGTAGCTTTGAAGGATACTAGTTTGGTTAACTTAAAGCCTTAAAGCGGTCAGATCATGGGAATCATTAAGAGGCTCGTTATTGATAGAACGGCTATGATGGTTTCTGGTCCTAGATTTGGTTGAAGACGGGTTTTAATGCTTCACTTTTGATTGTAGGTTGTTGTGATGAATGCCGAAAAGGTTAGGCGGATGTAGTAGAATAGATTGATTAGGGCGGCAAGGATCAGTATGATTGTGGTTAAAGGTCTGTTTGTTATAATGACTTGGATAGCCATTCATTTAGGAAAGAACCCTAGGAAGGGGGGAAGTCCACCTAGAGATAATAGGTTGGTATTTAGTAAATATTTGGTTATGTTGTTCGGTATTTGGGCTTGAAAGAACTGACCAATATGGAATGAGTTAGTCCTGTTAAAAGCTCTTGCCACAGCGATAGATAGAAGGGAATATACCATTAGATATATCAACCAGAATGTTTCACTAGAGTTTATTGAGGCTAATATTCATCCTATATGGCCGATAGAGGAATATGCCATTAATTTTCGTAAGAGGGTTTGGTTCAGTCCTCCTAGGGCTCCCACAAATCCAGACAGAATGGCACTGCTTAGTAGGATTTGTGGTGAATTTGTGTATGAGATCAGGGCTAGTGGGGCAACCCTTTGTCATGTCATTAGTGTTATGCAATTTATCCAGTTCATTCCTTCTATAACTCCTGGGAATCAAAAGTGCAAGGGGGCTGCACCAGATTTTAGGAGTAATGCTAAGATTAGGGGAGATCTTAACACTCAAGAATGGAATAGTGAGGATATTGTTACTGAGGTTAGGGCTACTGTGATAATTACGACTGACCCGATGGCTTGGATAATGAAATATTTAATGGAGGATTCTGTTGTTCGTTGGTTGGAACTGTTGGAAATTAGTGGGATGAAGGATAGTATGTTGATTTCTAGTCCTATTCAGGCTCCTATTCATGTTGTGGAGGAAACTCTTATAAGGGTCCCTCTTAGTAGTGTAATGAAAAATAACACAGTGGATGGCTTAGGAAACATTAGAATGGAGAGTATACTCTATCAGTGGGGTATGAGCCCATTAGCTTAAATAGCTTACCGTTCTGTTATATATTGGTGTAAAGTGCACGAAAGCTTTTGATGCTTAGAGAAGTGGTGCAATTCCATTATGTGTAAATAATGAAGGCATTTTATACATAATCTATCCTATCACAATAGCCCTTTGTTCAGGCACTTCATT